AATAGACGCGTTACGAGTTCCATACAGATTACTTTTCAAGACAATTTCTTTCAAATTCATTAAAATTTCATGTACGGATTCTTGAATACCTACTATGGTAGAATATTCATGTGGTATTTTCTCAGATTTTGCGCGTGTGATACATGTACCTTCTATTTCTCCGAGCAAAGCTCTTCGCATTGCAATGCCTATTGTATCGGCTTGACCTTTCATAAGTGGGGCCAGAATAAAGCGTCCATAATAAAGACGCTTACTGTCTGCTCTTGATTCAACACACTTCCACTGTAGTGTCCGAGTAGATACTGTTACTTTCTCTCGAACCATAGTATATTATTTGATCAAATCATTGAATTATTTATTTCTCTTGAAATCTCTTCAATGTTTATTTTTACACACGTCTTTTTTTAGGAGGCCTACAGCCATTATGTGGCATAGGAGTTACATCCCGTATGAAACTTAATAGTATACCACTTCTACGAATAGCTCTTAATGCCGCATCTCTTCCGAGACCCGGGCCTTTTATCATAACTTCTGCTCGTTGCATACCTTGATCCACTACTGTCCGAATAGCATTTCCTGCTGCGGTTTGAGCGGCAAATGGTGTACCCCTTCTTGTACCCTTGAATCCACAAGCCCCGGCAGAGGACCAAGAAATTACTCGACCCCGTACATCTGTAACAGTCACAATGGTATTGTTGAAACTTGCTTGAACATGAATAACTCCCTTGGGGATTCTACGTGTATTCTTACGTGAACCAATACGTCTATTTCTACGCGAACCAATTTTTGGTATAGGTTTTGCCATATTTTATCATCTCATAAATATAAGTCAGAGATATATGGATATATCCATTTCATGTCAAAACGGATCCTTATTCTTTTTTTTTTTTTTTACTTATTTATTTTATTTATTTATTTGTACATCTGTACATCGGGTCCTTTAGATTTCGAGAGTCTTTTTGTTTTAGAAAGATTATCCTTGTCTTTGTTTATGTCTCGGGTTAGAACAAATTACTATAATTCGTCCCCGCCTACGGATCAATCGACATTTTTCACAAATTTTACGAACAGAGGCCCTTATTTTCATATTTGTCATTCCTTTTTTTAATTCCGAATCTACTTAATTGGAAGAAAATAAGTTTCTTGAAATTTTTAATTTCGAATTGTATCCTCACGAAAGAATGTTGAAATTGAAAAAACCGCCTAATCATTCAAGTCTTTGCTTTGGAGTCTCTAAATTATACGCCCTTTGGTTGAATCATAAGGACTTACCTCAATTTTTAGTCTATTTCCTGGTAGTATACGTATAAAACTACATGAAATCCTTTACGAAACAAAAACCAGAATAATTTTTTTGTTATCTAAACGAATCCGGAAGATACATACCATCGGTAAGTTGTTCAGTAATTAAACCCTCATGAATCCATTTTTGTTGTTTCATTCCAGGTAAAACCGCTTTGAAGTATCAACTAATGTAAGAGGGATAATATTATAAACTTGTCCTTTCTCTTTTTTCACAAATATGACCGTGTCGGCTATTAGAAAGATTACCATATATAACACAAAACTTCTCCGCCGATTCCTTCTAGTCGAGCCTTTCGGTCTGTCATTATACCTCGAGAAGTAGAAAGAATTACAACCCCCATTCCGCCTAAAATTCTAGGAATTCGTTGATAGTTAGAATATATTCGTAGACCGGGTCGACTGATCCGTTTTAAATTTAAAACAGTTCTATATGGTCCTTTCCTATTTCTTCTATGTCGTAGGGTTAAAACCAAAAAATATTTTTTGCTTTCTTGATGTTTTCTCACGTTTTCAATAAAACCCTCTTGTAAAAGGATTTTAACAATATTTTCAGTGATGTTAGTAGATGGTATTCGAACTGTTCTTTTTTTATTCATGTCAGCATTTCGTATAGAGGTTATTATGTCAGCAATAGTGTCTTTACTCATGATAAACTAAGATTTTTGTTTCCCCCGAATTTTGATATAATCAACATGCTCTTTTTCTTTTTTTCTGAATTTTTTAATATTTATGAATTATTAAAGATATATACGTGATAGATAAACAATTTACTAATTAATTAAATAAATTTAATCAATTTCATTCAAATACTTTATTAAGGTCTTCCCCTATAATACTTCAGGTGCTAATGAAACTATTTTAGTGAAATTTAACTGTCTTAATTCCCGGGCGATCGCGCCGAAAATTCGGGTTCCTTTTGGATTTCCTTCTTGATCAATAACAACCGCAGCGTTGTCATCATATCGTATTATCATACCGTTGTCGCGTTTGAGTTCTTTACAAGTACGTACAATGACAGCTCGGACCACTTCTGATCTTTCTAGAGGTGTATTTGGTACTGCTTCCTTGATTACAGCAACAATAATGTCACCAATATGAGCATATCGTCGATTACTAGCTCCTATGATTCGAATACACATCAATTCTCGGGCCCCGCTGTTATCCGCTACATTCAAATGGGTTTGAGGTTGAATCATATCATTTTTTTTTTTATCGGTTTTTTCTTTTTCAATGCAAAGGTATAAATAAAAAAAAAAAAAAGAAATATTATTTGTTCAAAACAAAAAAAGAAACCTGCAATTGTTTTTTTTCATCCCAAAAACCCCTTTCGTTTGTTTCTACATTCCTATCCAGAAAGAATGAATTGAGTTCGTATAGGCATTTTCGATGCCGCTATTGAAATAGCCCTTCTAGCTATATTTTCTGCTACTCCGCTCATTTCATAAAGTATTCTACCGGGTTTAACGACAGCTACCCAATATTCGGGAGATCCTTTCCCCGAACCCATACGTGTTTCTGTAGGTCTTACTGTAACAGGTTTGTCTGGAAATATGCGTACCCATATTTTTCCACCGCGGCGTGCATTTCGTGTCATTGCTCGCCGCCCTGCTTCTATTTGTCTAGATGTGATCCAAGCGGGTTCAAGCGCTTGAAGAGCATATCTACCGAAGCAAATACGATTACCTCGATAAGATATTCCTTTCATTCTTCCTCTGTGTTGTTTACGGAATCTGGTTCTTTTGGGGTTATAGTTGATGGTTGTTTAGCAATTCCATCCATCTCTACTACAGAACCGGACACGAGAGTTTCTTCTCATCCAGCTCCTCGCGAATTAAACAATTAAAAATAATTAAACAAAAAAAAAATACACGGTTAATAATATATGGAATCGTGGGATTCTTTGAAATTTGATCTAATCGATTATAAATTAGAAATTTTTTGTGTTTTAATATAGAATTTAACACGTATTCTATTTATAGATAATGTCGTTTTGGTAGAACGCTATAATGAATCTTTATTTTGTTTTTCCTTTTATTTCGAATCGACTAAAATTTAGAAATAAAAAAAATATTCGCGGGCGAATATTTACTCTTTCAACATTCAGTTGTAAGATTAGTCTATGACATGACCTCTCAGAATAAATGAATAGGTTTCTGGTTCGTTCCGCCATCCTACTCAATGAATCATTAGGATTCGTTTTCAATAGAATCTTATGCATTCACAGGTTCTGTCGTTCCCACCACTTCTCGATTAATGATTAGGTCTGAATTTTACAACGGAGCCTCCAATTAAATTTATTCTTGAGTCAACCTTCTCAGTCTTTATTGGCTCGGGGCTCTTGATTTTTTGTTCTATGCACGGATTTGTCTAATTATGGATCAATCAGTATTGATGCTTTATTACATTCCCTTTATATGAGATGACTCATAGACCTTACATATTGGAATTATATATCATTAATATTCTTTTTCTATCTTTCTCTCACCCTTCCATTTATCTGTATACTTTATATTGCTTTACAACCCATAATCAGATTGTTTTTTTTTTTTTTTTTTTATGTAAAAAAGATTTCAGTTGCTACAATGATATGACTTATATATCATATCTTGACTGGTTCTTTCTATCCAGATAACACGAAGTGATGAGTTGGTTATTAGTTCTATAGTTATCAGTTTGTACTATGGGCTGTCCATTTTTTTGAATCCCAACCCTAAAAAAACCAACGAGTCACACACTAAGCATAGCAATTATATCAAATGATTAATCGAATTTTTATTCAACCTTATAGAATTGTTCTTTTTTTTTTATTATTTACCAGAAAAAGAATGAAAGAGTTTGCCATTTTTTGTTTTATCACCAGATATAACTAAATATAATTTGTTTTATCACCAGATATAACTAAATATAAGTCAAGTAAGTTCTTATTATTCCTCGTCTACAAATATCCAAATTTTGATGCCTAATACCCCATAGATAGTTCGAACTGCATAGGAACAATAATCAATTTTAGCTCGAATGGTTTGTAGAGGAACTCTACCTTCTCGGATCCATTCAACACGTGCAATTTCTTTTCCGTCGATACGCCCTGCAATTTGTACTTGAATCCCTTTTGTACCTGCCTGTTCAGTTAATTCAATAGCTTTTTTCATTGCTTTGCGAAATGAAACTCTATTCTTTAATTGTCCGGCTATAAATTCTGCAAGAATATTGGGGTGCCCATAAGGATTTGCAATTCTTGTAATAGCAATGTTGAGTTTTCGGTTTACACAATTGAGTTCTTTTTGTACATGCGTCTGTAATTCTTCGATTCTTCGAGTCCTGTCTTCTATTAATAACTTGGGGAATCCCATATAGATTATGACCTGAATCAAATCGATTCTTTTTTGAATCTCTATACGTGCAATTCCCTCTACATTAGAGGATATTTTCATATTATTTTGCACATAATTTTTGATACAATCTCGTATTTTTTGATCTTCTTGTAGATCCTTTGAATAATTTTTTGGTTGTGCAAACCAAAGAGAATGATGACCTTGGGTTGCACCAAGTCTGAAACCAAGTGGATTTATTTTTTGTCCCATAATCCCCCACTACTATATATATCGTGAAACGTGACATCTGTTTGTATTTTTTTTTTATTCATTCGATTTTTTTTAAGCATAACATAATATAGCGTATTTGTATTTTTTATAATA